TGACGTATAGTGCGACTTGTCAGATATATTGGGTCATACGGTATTTCCCCGTTCTCTTCCCCGATCGAGATATCCTCTGTTTCGCCCAAGAAAGATTAATTGAATCATCAAAAATTTGGAGCGTGAAGTGCAATTAGATACATTTTTGGGGAAATTCAGATTACTATTATAATTAGAAAAATTTATGGTTAGCTTAGTGGAACTAAAAAACTTAAGTATCCAGGCTCCGTTTAGAAAAAGCCCGATTGGAAATAGATCTATGATTACTATTTGTATCATAAACGATTTCTTTTTGTAAAGAGAAGCCATCTCAAACTCTTAATCAATCGAGTAATATGCATGAATACATCAAATTTTTGGCGGAAGGCGTAAAAATTGAAAAAGGGGGGAAGCCATAACAAAAAGAAGTGGTAATGGAATCATTTGTCCTATATGTACAAATAAAAATCGGGCGTATCCTTACCCGGAGTAGAGCATAAACCTAAAAAGATTAACAGGGCCCATTCAGGAACAAGAAAACGACATTGTGATTTGGATTAGATCTCGATGAAACAATATATCAATAAGAAGTTAATTCGATAAGTTTAGTGACTTCTTTTTTTTCTTTTCTATTATTTTTCTATTACAAGAATACAAAAATATTATACGAAAAGGAGCAAAAACCTGTCTTTTTTTAAAAATCGAAGAAAAGTCCTTTCGTTAGAAGTCAGAAAGAGCCTTCTACGAATATAAAAAAAGAAAGAGGATTGGAATCTGCACATTGATTCTTTTTTTTGCAATTTTTTGTTGAACCGTATGCACCAAAAGGCGCCTGTACGGTTCGTAAGGGATATAATTTTACCCTAATCAACCGACTTTATCGAGAAAGATTACTTTTTTTAGGACAAGAGGTTGATAGCGAGATCTCGAACCAACTTATTGGTCTTATGGTATATCTCAGTATAGAGAATGATACCAAAGATCTCTATTTGTTTATAAACTCTCCCGGCGGATGGGTTATCCCTGGAGTGGCTATTTATGATACAATGCAATTTGTGCGACCAGATGTACAGACAATATGCATGGGATTAGCCGCTTCAATGGGATCTTTTATCTTGGCCGGAGGAGAAATTACCAAACGTCTAGCATTCCCTCACGCTCGGCGCCAATGAGGTTTTTATTTGAGAGAAAAAAATAAGACTATGCCTTCGCCATATGAATATTAAGTAATAATAGCATGGCACTTTGAATTCGATATCAAAATAAAACAATTTTTATTGTTTTTTCAAAACATTTGATTATGTATCGAGAGAGTAGTATGAGATAAAAGGTATTTCCTGTTTTTTATATTGGAGATTCCAGTTCAGCGTCACAAACTTTTTTATTTTCACACCGGGGGCTTAGTTGTATTCTGAAAGAGTTCGAAATAAAAAAAAAGATTATTTTTTTCCTTAATTTTACAAAAAGCAACTTTGGGATTGCTGAAACACAGACAAACCAAATAATCTTAATAATAAATATATATAAAGCAACGGAACCATCATAGTATTTTTGAACTCCTACGAAAGGAAGGGTGGTAATTTGATCATTTACCGATCTGGATCTGATAGATCCTATTTTTTTCGTTGATGGAAGGTAAAGGTCAATTTTATTATAGAGCCGTATGCAATGCATAAAAGATGCCCGTACGGTTGTGGTTGTTCAATTCTATCTTTTTTTATTTTTATTCTTTATCTTTCTTTTCTATTCATCATGCAAAATGGAGGAACCCCTCTTTTGTTATACCATCAGGGTAATGATTCATCAACCTGCTAGTTCTTTTTATGAGGCACAAACGGGAGAATTTATCCTGGAAGCGGAAGAGCTGCTAAAACTGCGTGAAACCCTCACAAGGGTTTATGTACAAAGAACGGACAAACCCTTATGGGTTGTCTCGGAAGACATGGAAAGAGATGTTTTTATGTCAGCAACAGAAGCCCAAGCTTATGGAATTGTTGATGTTGTAGCGGTGGTTGAGTGAAAAGCCCGGATTTTTTCGCGCAAATTCTCGATTTCCTATTTTATATTTTTGCTGAATTTACTAGAAAATTAAATAGAAGTAATTAAAAATCATCAGGTTAGGATCGATCTAAACCAGCCCATTATTTATATGATATGATTCAACATGCCAACTATTAAACAACTTATTAGAAATACAAGACAGCCAATCAGAAATGTCACAAAATCCCCCGCGCTTCGGGGATGCCCTCAGCGTCGAGGAACATGTACTAGGGTGTATGTGCGACTCGTTCAGATCATGAGCTGGGATAAAAGAAAGAAAACCTTTTCTAGTATCAATGATCAGTACCGGGGAATAGGATAGAATAGAAAAAGAAGTCCGTTCAATTCAGTATAAAAAAAATCTATCCATTCTATTGTGTATGAAATTTATGGTTTCCATTGGTGCAAATCCAATCACCTCATAAGAAGCAATTCTCCATTGGTAGCAAATGGTTATCCATTAAGCGGAGAAAATCCTACT